ATTAATTATTTAATTCGTTGGATATTTTCTTGCAATCATAAAGATATTGGTACAATTTATTTAATTTTTGCTGCTTGGGCAGGGATTTTAGGAACGGCTTTAAGAATAATTATTCGAATTGAATTGGGTCAACCTGGAAGATTTATTAATGATGATCAAATTTATAATACAATTGTAACATCTCATGCATTTGTTATAATTTTTTTTATAGTTATACCTTCAATAATTGGAGGTTTTGGTAATTGGTTAATACCATTAATATTATCTTCTCCGGATATAGCTTTTCCACGTTTGAATAATATAAGATTTTGATTATTAATTCCTTCTTTGATTTTTTTAATTTTTTCTTCTTTTGTTGAAAGAGGAGTAGGAACTGGATGAACAGTTTATCCTCCTTTAGCAAGAAATTTAAGTCATAGAGGTAGAGCTGTAGATTTAGCTATTTTTAGCTTACATATTGCAGGTATTTCTTCTATTTTAAGGTCAATTAATTTTATTACAACTATTTTAAATATACGATCAGATAAAATAAGAATAGAACAGATATCTTTATTTGTTTGATCAGTTTTTATTACTACAATTTTACTTTTACTAAGATTACCAGTTTTAGCAGGAGCAATTACTATATTATTAACAGATCGAAATTTTAATACTTCTTTTTTTGATCCAAATGGAGGAGGAGATCCTATTTTATATCAACATTTATTTTGGTTTTTTGGGCATCCTGAAGTTTATATTTTAATTTTACCAGGTTTTGGTATTATTTCTCATATTGTCTGTTTTCAGACAAGTAAAAAACAATCATTTGGGAATTTAGGTATAATTTATGCTATATTAACTATTGGAGTTTTGGGGTTTATTGTATGAGCTCATCATATATTTACTATTGGAATAGATATTGATACACGTGCTTATTTTACAGCGGCAACTATAATTATTGCAGTTCCTACAGGGATTAAAATTTTTTCTTGGTTGGCTACATTACATGGGGCTAAAATTAAATTAGATTTACCTTTAATTTGAGCAATAGGTTTTATTTTTTTATTTACTTTAGGAGGAGTTACTGGAGTAATTTTAGCTAATTCTTCTATTGATATTGTTTTGCATGATACTTATTATGTTGTTGCTCATTTTCATTATGTTTTAAGAATAGGAGCTGTTTTTGCTATTATAGCTGGCATTGTTCATTGGTTTCCAATATTTTTTGGATTAAGATTTAATAATAAATTTTTAAAAATTCATTTTTTTTCTATATTTATTGGAGTAAATTTAACTTTTTTTCCTCAACATTTTTTAGGGTTAAGAGGAATACCTCGTCGTTATTCTGATTATCCTGACTTTTTTTCAAAATGAAATATTTTTTCAAGAATAGGGTCAATTATTTCAACATTAAGAATAATAATATTTATATTTATTTTATATGAAACAATAATTTCTAAACGATTAGTAATTAATTCTCATAAAATAAGAACAATAGTTGAATGAAATAATAATTTACCAGCTCAAGAACATAGAAATACAATTTCAACTTTAATTTTAAAATAAAACAAATAAGATTTAATTCTTTTTAGATTCCCAAAATCTATGTAATAAAATTTATACTATTATTTGAATCTTTAATAAAAAAGGAATAAAAGAAAAAATCTTAGAAAGATTTTTCATTTACAATGAAAATAAGTAAACAATTTACTTTCTTTTATTTAAATATATAAGTATATAAGTTTAATTTAATTTTATAAAAGGTTAATAAATAAGATTTAATTTAGTAAAAATATAGTTTAAATTAAAACATTGAATTGTCATTTCAAAAATAAATAAAATTTATTTTTTAGTATATTATAAGAATAATTTATATTTTATAATAATAAATATTAGGTTTAAGAGGAAAAAAGAGAATAAATTATTTTTTATAAAAAAAGTAGTAAAAATTTAGAAAATTTGTATAGGAAAAAAGTTTTTTCATAAGGAAAAAAAAATAAAAAAAAATTAGAGATTGAAGGTAAATAACATAAATTTTTTTGAAAGAGAAATAATATACTTATTATATTTATTTCTTTTTGAAGAAGAAAAAGAATTTTTTTTAAAAAATTATTTTCATAAAGAATATTTTTAAAAATAGGAGAATAAAAAAAAAGTTAAATTTAAACGTAAATAATTATAAATCGTTTATTATATTTTTTATAAAAATATAAAATATAAAAAAGAGAATTTAAAATAAATTTATTTTTTTTTAAAAAAAAAGTTTTTTCATAAGGAAAAAAAAATAAAAAAAAATTAGAGATTGAAGGTAAATAACATAAATTTTTTTGAAAGAGAAATAATATACTTATTATATTTATTTCTTTTTGAAGAAGAAAAAGAATTTTTTTTAAAAAATTATTTTCATAAAGAATATTTTTAAAAATAGGAGAATAAAAAAAAAGTTAAATTTAAACGTAAATAATTATAAATCGTTTATTATATTTTTTATAAAAATATAAAATATAAAAAAGAGAATTTAAAATAAATTTATTTTTTTTTAAAAAAAAAGTTTTTTCATAAGGAAAAAAAAATAAAAAAAAATTAGAGATTGAAGGTAAATAACATAAATTTTTTTGAAAGAGAAATAATATACTTATTATATTTATTTCTTTTTGAAGAAGAAAAAGAATTTTTTTTAAAAAATTATTTTCATAAAGAATATTTTTAAAAATAGGAGAATAAAAAAAAAGTTAAATTTAAACGTAAATAATTATAAATCGTTTATTATATTTTTTATAAAAATATAAAATATAAAAAAGAGAATTTAAAATAAATTTATTTTTTTTTAAAAAAAAAGTTTTTTCATAAGGAAAAAAAAATAAAAAAAAATTAGAGATTGAAGGTAAATAACATAAATTTTTTTGAAAGAGAAATAATATACTTATTATATTTATTTCTTTTTGAAGAAGAAAAAGAATTTTTTTTAAAAAATTATTTTCATAAAGAATATTTTTAAAAATAGGAGAATAAAAAAAAAGTTAAATTTAAACGTAAATAATTATAAATCGTTTATTATATTTTTTATAAAAATATAAAATATAAAAAAGAGAATTTTTAAATAAATTTAATTAAAAAATAAAAAAAATAAAAAAAAGTAAAAAATTGGCTAAAAAAAATAAAAGGATCTTCTACAGGACAAGCTCCAAAGAAAGTTAAAAGAATAAAAATATTATAAAAATATCAAATAAAAATTTTATTTAAAATATAAAAAGCAGGAAAAGAAAATTTTTTTTTAGAAAAAGGTAGGATTAGAAGAATTAAAATTGAGGTTAATAATGCTAGAACTCCTCCTAATTTATTAGGAATAGAACGTAAAATTGCATAAGCAAAAAGGAAATACCATTCTGGTTGAATATGAGGGGGGGTAACTAGTGGGTTAGCTTGAATATAATTTTCAGAGTCTGTAAAAAAATTTGGAAGAGTTAAAACAACAAAAATAAATAAAAAAAAAGAAATTATAAAACCTAAAATATCTTTATATCTAAAAAAAGGATGAAATCAAATTTTATCTAAATTTAAAGAAGATCCTAAAGGGTTATTAGAACCTGTTTCATGAAGGAAAATAATATGAATTATAACTAAAACTCTAAGAAGAAAAGGTAAAATAAAATGAAGAGAAAAAAATCGGGTAAGAGTTGAATTTCTTACTCTAAATCCTCCTCATACTCAGTAAGTAATATTTTCTCCAATATAAGGAATAGCTCTTAATAAGTTTGTAATAACAGTAGCTCCTCAAAATGATATTTGCCCTCAAGGAAGAACATAGCCAAGGAAGGCTGTTCCTATTAAAATTAAAAAAATAAAAACCCCAGAAAATCAGGTTTTTTTTAAAAAAAAAGAAGAAAAAAATAAACCACGACTGATATGAAGATAAATAAAAATAAAAAATATAGTTGCCCCATTAGCATGAATATTACGAAAGAGTCAGCCATAATTCACATCTCGAATAATATGAGAAATGTAAGAAAAGGTTAAATTTGAATCTCTACAGAAATGTATAGCTAAAAATAAACCTGAAAAGATTTGGGTTAATAAACATAATCCTAAAAGTGAGCCAAAATTTCATAAATAATTAATATTTGAAGGGGAGGGTATATCAATTAGGGATATATTTAATAAGTTTAAAAATAAATTTTTTTTTCGAAAAGTCATAAATTTATTTTTTTTAAAAAAAATTAAATTTTAGAGCGAATAGCAGCTTTAATTGGATTGATTATTTCAATAATTAAGATTAGATTAATTAAAAGTAAAAAAATTCTAAATATAAAACAAAAATAAGAAAATTTATTAAATAAAATATTTAATGAATTTAAAGAGTAATTTGAATTTTGAAAAAATAAATAATTGAGAAATAAAAAAATTAAGTAAAAAAAAAAAAAAAAATCTTTTTTTAATGATAATTTATTATTGGAAGATAAACTGGCTATATAAATAAAAATAATAATTAACCCTCCTAATATTATTAAAATAAAAATTAATCTTAATCAAGAAAATTTAAGAAATTTAATAAAAAAGAAACTAATTAAAATAGAATTAATAATAATATTAAGAATTATTGTTAAAGGATGCGAAATTAATAAATATAAAAATAAGAATAATAATTTATTTACTATTTAAATTTTTATTTAATTAAATAGTTAATCTTATTAAAATTAAACTTTTTAATTGGAAGTTAAATGTACTTATTTATACTAATAAGATTTTTTTTTAAAAAAAATAAAATTGAGTAATAATAATTAGGTTTATAATTTTTATTTTATCTATTTTGTGTTTTTTAGGAAATAGAAAAAATATTTTAATAATTTTATTAAGATTAGAATTGATAAGAGTAGGTTTAATTAATTTTATAATTTTATGTTTTAGAATAGAAGTTTTAGAAATAATTATAATTTTTTTTATTTTTTTAGTAAGAGAAGCTTGTTTAGGAGTTGTTTTATTAGTATTAGTAAGATATTTTTTTGGGTCAGAAAATTTTAAATCTTTAAATTTTTAATGAAAATATTTTTATTGATTATAATAATAATTATTTTAAGTTTAAAATTAAATTTTGTTTTAAATATATTTTTTTTTATAAGATTATTTTTTTTAATTTTAAATTATTTAAATAGAATAAATTTTTATTTAAATGGAATTTATTTAGATGGTATTAGTGTTTTTTTAAATTATTTAAGAATTTGATTAGTTAATTTAATATTCTTATTAAGAATAAAAAGAAAAGAAAAAAATTTATTAATTATATTAATAATAATAATTTTAATTTTAAGATTTAGAGTGATTAATTTATTGATATTTTATATTTTTTTTGAGATAATTTTATTCCCTATAATAATTTTAATTAAGAAATTTGGTTTTCAAAAGGAACGATTTATAGCTATAATATATATATTTATATATACAATATTTGGATCATTACCATTGTTAGTTGTATTGATTTTAATAAATAAAATAGAGAATTTATCTTTTTTTTATTTAAGTTATTTAAATATAAATTTAAGTAGATTAAGAGTGGTATTTTTGTTTCTTGCCTTTTTAGTAAAATTTCCTTTATATGGGTTTCATTTATGATTGCCAAAAGCCCATGTTCAAGCTCCGGTTGAAGGTTCAATAATTTTGGCAGGAGTTTTATTAAAATTAGGGGGTTATGGGTGTTATCGAATAATAATAATTTTTAATTTTAATTTGAAAAATTTTCAATGATTAATTGAATTTATTTTATTATTAAGATTGATGGGGGCAATTGTAGTAGGAATTCTTTGTTTATTACAAATTGATGTTAAAATTTTAATTGCCTATTCTTCAGTTTGTCATATAGGGATAGTAATTGCAAGAATTATAACAATAACAAGTTGGGGGGTAGAAGGTTTTTTTTTTTTAATATTAAGGCATGGACTAGGCTCAAGAATATTATTTTGTATTGCGAATTTTTTTTATGAACGTTATTATTCTCGAAATATAATTATTTTAAAAGGAATAAGATTAATTTTTCCTTCAATAATATTATTTTGGTTTTTTTCTTGTGGGGTGAATTTAAGTATACCGCCATTTATAAATTTAGTAGGGGAAGTATTTATTTTTGGAAGTTTAATAAAATATAGATATTATATAATTATTTTTATTGTGATAATTTCCTTTTTAAGAGGATTTTATAGTTTATTTTTATTTAGTTTTATTTTTCATGGAAAGTTTATATTTTTAATAGGAGTAAATAATATAACTGTAAAAGAATATAAATTAATATTTTTTCATTTAATTCCTTTATTTTTATATTTATTTAAAATAGAAATATTTATAATTTAAAATTAGCTAAAAAGCAAAAAAATTTTAAATTGGTTTATTTTATATTTTTATTTTTATCTTTTATATATTTATTTTTAAGATTTTGATGTTTAAAAATAATAATTTTTATTATTTTTGAATTAAATTTAAATTTAAAAGTAATTTTTTTTGATATAAATTTTTTTTTTTTTATTGATTGAATAGTAAGAATATTTTTATTTATTGTTTATTTTATTTCAGCTTTAGTAATAAATTATTCTTTAAGATATATAGATTCTGATAAAAATAAAAAATATTTTTTATGGTTGATGATTTTTTTTGTATTATCAATGAATATAATAGTGATTATACCTAATTTATTTATAATTATTTTAGGCTGAGATGGGTTAGGGTTAGTATCTTATTTATTAGTCATTTTTTATAAGAATGAGTTATCAAATTCTTCTGGAATAATTACAGTTATGACTAATCGTTTGGGGGATGTAGGTTTATTAATAAGAATTATTTATTTAAGAATATTTTCTTCTTGAAATTTAATTAGATTTAATAATGAAAATGAGATATTCAAATTATTAATTATTTTAATAATAATAGGGGCTATAACTAAAAGAGCTCAAATACCTTTTTCAAGTTGATTACCTGCTGCAATAGCAGCTCCAACTCCAGTTTCTTCATTAGTTCATTCATCAACTTTAGTGACAGCTGGAGTTTATTTAATAATTCGTATAAGGGGGTTTTTTTCAAATGGAAGAATTAGAGAATTTTTACTAATTGTAAGAGTTTTAACTACAATTATATCAGGAATTGGAGCTCTTTATGAAATAGATTTAAAGAAAATTATTGCTCTTTCAACACTTAGACAATTAGGAGTAATAATAATAATTATTTCTTTAGGTAGAGAAAAATTAGCTTTTTTTCATTTATTAACTCATGCTTTATTTAAAGCTCTTTTATTTTTAAGAGCAGGAGTTTTAATTCATAATTTAAGAGGTCTACAAGATATTCGAAAATTAGACAATTTATCTAGTTATAGGCCTCAAATTTTGATGATTATAGTAGTTTCAAGGCTTTCATTAATAGGATTTCCTTATTTAAGAGGATTTTATTCAAAAGATAAAATTTTAGAGTTAATATATATATTTAATAATAGAAAAATTATAATTTTATTATTATTTTTTAGAGTTTTATTAACTGTAATATATTCGTTTCGAGTTATTTTTTATTTAATGAAAGAAAGATTTTTTTTAAAATTAAATAATTATTTAGATGAAGAGAATATGATTAAGCCAATAGTAAATATGTTAAAAATAGTAATTTTTTTAGGTTCATTATTAGAATGGGTAATAATTTATGAACCTATTGAAATAAATTTATATATTTTTGTTAAAATAATTAATTTAGGTTTAGTAATAATTGGAGTAATTTTAATATTTTTTTTTTATATAAAGGCTTTCTTAAAAGAAAAAATTTTTTTAGGTTTTTTTTTTGGGAAAATATGATTTTTAGAGGAGGTGAGATTAATTTTTTTATTAAAAATAAAAAAATTAAAATTTTATATAAAAAATATTGAAATATGAATTGAATACTTATCAGGGGTAGGTTTTAATTATCAATTAAAAAAGATGAATTTATTTTTAATAAAATTTCAATTAAGAAAGTTTTATAATAATTTACATATTATATTAATAATTTTATTATTATTTTTAATTTTAAATTAAAAAAAATTTTTATAGTATAATAAAATTACATAACAGTTTCAATGTTAAAATATTTAATATTAAAAATAAATATTTTTAAAAAAATAATTTAGCATTTTCAATGCTACGTTTTAATTAAACTATAAAAATTTATAAAGACTAAATATATTATATTTTTAATGAATTAGAAGTTCATTTTGTGTAGCCTTAATAAGAATAATCAATTTCTTCATTAACAGTGAAGAGCCTCTTTTTGGCTTTTATTAAATAAAGGAAAATCCTATTTTTAGGTCGAAACTAAATGTAAATAAAATTTACTTTTTATAAAAAGATTAGGTATGAAAACAATTTCTATTTGCAAAATAGATTTTATAAAATTTAAATACTTATCTAATTTCAATTTAAGGAATTTTGATTTCATTCAAATAATAAACCTAGTAAAATAATAGATAAGATAATAAGAAAAGAAATTAAAAAAAAAAAATTTAAGGAAAAAATAAAAGGTAAGGGAAAAATGATAATAATTTCAATATCAAAAAAGATAAAAATTAAACATAATTTAAAGAAATGAAGGCTAAAAGGGGAACGAGATTTAGAAAAAGGTTCAAATCCGCATTCAAAAGGAGAGTTTATATTTATGGTGCATAAAGATTTAAAATTTAATAAAAATGAGATTCTAAAAACTAATAAAGAAATAAATAAGAAAAATAAAAAAAAAATTTTTTTAAATAAAGTAATATTTTTTATTAAGATAAATAAAAGATAAAAAATCTTTTAAATTTAAAAAGGCCATCAGTAAATAAATGAAAAAAGAAAAATTCAAACTACATCAACAAAATGTCAATATCAAGCTGAGAATTCAAATCTTAAATGATTTAATAGATTAAGTTGAAAAAAATTAATTCGAATAATATTAATGAATAAAAAAGTAGAGCCAATAAGAACATGAAGACCATGAAAACCTGTTGTTAAGAAGAATGTTGAACCAAAAATTCTATCATTAAAAGAAAAATTAGAATTTATATACTCAAATAATTGAAGGCAAGAAAAATAAATACCTAATATTAAAGTTAATAAAAGGCTAAAAAATCTTAATTTAAAGTTAAAATTTAGAAGGGCATGATGAGAAAGAGTAATAGAAAATCCAGAGGAAAGGAGAATAATTGTATTTAATAAAGGAATATGATAAGGATTAAATATTAGAATACCATAGGGAGGCCATATTATACCTAAAAAAATATCAGGGGCTAAAAAATTATGAAAAAATCCTCAAAAAAAAGAAAAAAAAAAAAAAATTTCTCTAACAATAAATAAAATTATACCTAATTTTAATCCTTTTTGAATAAGTTTTGAATGTTCTCCTAAAAATAAACTTTCTCGAATAATATCTCGTCATCATTGAAAAAAAATTAAATTAATTATAAAAATATTTAGAAGAAGGTAATTTCTTTCATTAAGATGAAAATAAAAAATTATACTTGAAAAAAATATGAATCTAAAAATAGAACCTAAAATAGGTCAAGGTCTTGGGGAAACTATATGAAAAGGGTGAAAATTCATTAAATTTCATTAAAATAAAGAGTTAAAAGAGTAATAAAAACATAACTTTGAATTAGAGCTACAGCTAGTTCTAAAATTAAAAGAGCAATTAAAATAGGAAAAGTAATAAAATAATAGAAATAGATTTTTTCTCTAATGTTAGATAAAAGACAAAGTAAAAGATGTCCTGCAATTATATTAGCAGTAAGACGAACTGCAAGAGTTAAAGGACGAATAATATTTCTAATTGTTTCAATTAATACCATGAATCTAGTTAAAATAAAAGGAGTTCCTATAGGAACTAAATGTCTGAATATAGCATTAGAGAAATTAATTCATCCAAAAATTATGAAAGTTAATCAAAAAGGAAGAGCAATTGATAAAGAAAATGAAATATGTCTTGAAGCTGTAAAAGTATAAGGAAATAAGCCAAGAAAATTATTTAAAAAAATATAAAAAAATAGTCTTATAAAAAAAATGAAGGATTTGGAATTATTTTTAGAAAAATTATTTTTAAATTCTAAAAGAAGAGAAGAAATGATAAGATTTAAGAAAAAATAAATTCGTCTTTTAAAAATTCAAAAATTTAAAGGGATAAAAAATAAAAATAATATTATTGATAATCAATTATTTCTAAAAAATGAAGAAGTTGAGGGGTCAAATATTCTAAATAAATTTAAAAACATTAAAATGGCAGAATAAAATGCAAAGAGTTTAAGCCTCTTAGATATCGTAAGATTTTTAATAATTTTTTTTATTTTGAAGTTAATTTTTATTATTTTAATTTTAATTAGAGTAGCATTTGTTACGTTATTAGAACGAAAAATTTTAGGGTATGTTCAGTATCGAAAAGGGCCAGAAAAATTAGGATTATTGGGGGTTTTACAGCCTTTTAGAGATGCATTAAAGTTATTAAGAAAAATAAAATTAAAATTAGAATTATTTAATAAAATAATTTATTTTTTTTCTCCAATTTTTGGATTAATAATAATATTAATTTATTGGGTTTTGATAGATATATTTTTTTTTTTAGGTCAAGTTGAATTAGATTATCAATTTTTAGTGTTTTTATTAATTTCTAGAATAAGAGTTTATATAATTTTGTTATCAGGATGGGCAGCAAATTCAAAGTATTCATTATTGGGGGCTTATCGGGGTGTAGCTCAAGTTATTTCTTATGAAGTAAGAATATCTTTTTTTTTATTAGTTATTTTACTTTTTTCAATAAAATTAAGATTAATAAGATTGATAAAAATTCAAAGTCAATCTTTTATTTTAGTTTTAGGGTTTTTAGTAGTTTTTTTTTTATGAATAGTTTTAATTTTAGCTGAAACTAATCGAAGACCTTTTGATATTTCTGAAGGGGAATCTGAATTAGTTAGAGGGTTTAATGTTGAATATTCAGGGGCTGAATTTGCTATATTATTTTTAGCTGAATATGGAAATTTATTATTTATAAGAAGTTTAAGAGCAAAAATATTTTTATTTTTTAATATAAAAATATTTTTTATTGAAATAATAATTTTATTAATATTATTTTTATTAGTTCGAGGGACTTTAGTCCGTTATCGATATGATATTTTAATAAATATGGCTTGAAAGGAAATTTTAATTTTTAGTTTATTTTATTTAATAATTATTTTTTTAATAAATTTTTAAAAAAAAAATAAAAAAGAGAAACACTAAAGAATAATTCATATATTAGTTTAAGAGACTATTGCTTTTATCAGCCATTTAGTGTTATATAGAAATTATAAAGATGAAAACATATTATTTATCCTATCAAGATAATCCTTTTATCAGGCACTTTATAAAAAATACCTTCCGGTATTTTTACTTTGTTACGACTTTTTTCAGTTTAATGAAAGTGACGGGCGATATGTACACATAAAAGAGCTTAATTCAAATTTTTATAGTTAAAAATTTTACTATTAAATCTTTCTTTTTTAAGAAATTTCAAAAAAAAAATTGTTAAAAAAAAATTAATATAATTCATAAAAATCTTAATTATAGGCCTTATTTAGATTTAACTTAATTATTTTATAAATAATTTAAATTCAAAATAAAATGTTTTTGATGATAACGATATAAGAACTGAATTTCAAAATTAAGTAAGATGTAGGGGGATTATCCTTTGAATAACAAATTCCTTTAATTAGATTTTTATGCCGCCAGAAAAATTTGAGTTGATTAAATTTAATTTCAATTTAAAATAAAATAGTAGGGTATCTAATCCTAGTTTTATGGAATATTTAATAAAAAAATTTTTTTTTGTAAGAATAATTAAAAAACATTTTACTGTTTTTGAAAAGATAAATAAAAATTTAATAAAAAATTATTTTATAGTGAATATTTTAAATTCGACTGGTTTAACCGCAGCGGCTGGCACAAGTTTTGCCGAATAAATATTTTATTCTTATTTTTTATTAAAATTTATAATTTTATCTTCTAAAATGAATTTTTTTTATAAAGAAATAAAATTATTTAAATATATTACTTTTTATTAAAAAGATTATTAGAATTAATCTATAATTTATTTTCAAAATAAAAACTTTAATTTAAGTTAAATAATCAAATTTAATATATAAAAATGTATTTTCAAATTCACAATTTGATGTTTTGTTTTAAACTAATTAAATAATTAAAAATATTTTAATTCCTTTCGTACTAAAAAATAATTTTTAGATGAATAGATAGAAACCAACCTGACTTACGTCGGTCTGAACTCAAATCATGTAATGATTTAATAGATGAGCAATCTATCTTTTTTAGCTTCTTCACCAAAAAGACTCATTAATTCAACATCGAGGTCGTAAACTATTTTATTAATAAGAACTTTTTAAAATAATTACGCTGTTATCCCTAAAGTATTTTTTTTTAACTTTTTAAAAAAATTTTAAAATAAAGTTTTTTAATATTTTTTAATCGCCCCAATTAAATTATTAATTTTTTATTGAAAATAAATAATAAAAATTTATAGGGTCTTTTTGTCTAATTAAAAAATAAATTTTTTTTTAAATTTAAAATAAATTTTATTTTTTTTAAAAATAAAGAAATTAACCATTATTCCATTCTCTTAGCACTCAATTAAAGTCTTATTTCAATACCTTTGTATAGTCAAGTTACTACAGCAATTTACTAAGTTAAAGCATTGAGCAGAATTTATTTTTTATTTATTAAAAAAAAATGTTTTTGTTAAACAGTTGGAAAATTTTTTTGCCGAGTTTATTTCTAAAAGTATAATTTTATACTAATTTTTTCAATTTTTTTTTCAATTTTTAATTAATAAATTATTTATTAATTATATTTTATTGAATTAAATAAAAAAATTATTTTTAACAAATTAAAAACATTTTTAATTCTTTTTTTAAAAAGTTAAGGAAATTGATAAAAAAAAAATAGCTTAGCCTATTTTTTAAAAAATATTTTTTAAAAAAAAATAAATTATAAAATATTTAAAATATAAAATTTTATGGTTTTAACCAGATATAATAATTTTTATTTATATTAAACAATAAAAATTTATTTATAAAATTTTTTTTATAATTTTTTATATAAATTTTTAGTTAAATTATTTTCGGGATTTTTTTTTTTAAAAAAAAATAAAAAAACCCTAATACAAAAGGTAAAAAAAAACTTTTTAATAGAAATATTTCCTTTACAGTACTTTTTTAAAAAAATAAAATTTTTCTTTGAATTTCTAAATGATTTTTATTTCTTCTTCAAATTCTAAATTTGATACAATTAAATTTGCTAAATTAGAAGTTAAAGAGAAGGTAGGTTTTTCTATGTCTAGATTATGAATCTATTAGCTTATATTTAGCTTACTTTAAAATCTATTAAAGTATAATAAATTATTTATAACAAAATAATTAAATAAATTAAAAAAAGAGATAATTAATCAAAATGAAGGATATATTTGAGGAATTTAAAAATTTTTAACTCAAAAAATAAAATTTTTTAAAGAAGTAATTTCTATACAAATAGGTATAAAACTATGATTTGCGCCACAAATTTCAGAACATTGGCCAAAATATAAACCTGGTCGATATGAAAAAAAAGAAATTTGATTAAGTCGCCCTGGAACAGCATCAATTTTTAAACCTAAAGAAGGGATAGTTCAAGCATGAATTACATCTGCAGCAGAAATAATTAAACGAATATTTGTATTAAAAGGAGTAATTATTTTATTGTCTGTTTCAAGTAAACGAAAATTATTTATTAATAAATCTTTTGAAGGGAGTATAAAAGAATCAAATTCAATTGAAAAATTAGAGTATTCATATGATCAATATCATTGATGGCCAATAATTTTAATAGAAATAGAAGGATTAAAATTTTCTTCTATTAAATAAAGAAGACGAAGACTAGGGACAGCAATAAAGATTAATATAAAAGCAGGAATAATAGTTCAAATAATTTCAATTTCATGATTTTCTAATAAAAATTTATTTATAAATTTATTTATAAAAATATTTATAATAATATAAATAATTAAAGAAATAATTACTGTTAAAATAATTATAGAATGATCATGGAAAAAAATTAATTGTTCTATAATAGGAGAATTAGCATTAGAAAATATAATTGAAGATCAAAAAGTCATAATTAAAATAAAGGAAAGACATTTATAAATTTACAATTTATTACATTTAATTTATGTTACTTTATTTTTAAAAAATTAACTTTTATTGTAAAATGCAATACAAATTTTGAATTTGGAGGAAGTAAAAAAAATTACTAAAGTTAAATTTAATTTAAAATTACTTATATAAAAATATATTTTTGACTTACAAAATCAATGTTTTAAATTAAACTAAAAAGTAAAGTCAAAGAAAAAATTTCGAAGTTTAATTTGCAATTAATCTTAATTATTTGACTATAATAATAACATGAATAAAATATTTTTCTTTTAGAGTAATAATTTTTTCAGTTTTAGTAGGTTTAATAATTAGAAATTGATTTATTTTTTGAATAAGATTTGAAATAAATATTTTAACTTTTTTATTTGTTCTTTTTGAAAAAAATAATTTAGCTGTAAATAGAATAATAAAATATTTTTTTATTCAAAGATTTACAAGAGTTTTTTTTTTATTATTATTAATAATAATAAATTTTTTTGTGTATAGATTTTTTTTTTTTTATATAATTTTATTATTAATAATAATAAAATTAGGTTTACCTCCTTTTTATTTTTGATTAATAGAAGTGTGTGAAAGAATAAGCTGAAATAATTTAATTATTTTTAGAACTGTACAAAAAATTTTACCTTTATATGTAATTTCAAAAAATGAATTAAAAATTAATTTAATTAATTTAGTAATTTTTTTTAGTTTATTAGTAGGAATTTTTATAATTTTAAATCAAATTTCTTTACGAAAATTTTTAGTTTATTCAAGTATAATACATTTAGGGTGAATATTATTTGCATTAAAAATACAAAGATTTTTATGAATAGTATATTTTTATATTTATATAGTTTCTATTTTAATAATAGTTTTTTTTAATAAATTTTATATTTTTTCAATTTCACAGATTATATTAATAAGAACTTTAATTAAAATAATATTTTTAGTTAGATTTCTAAATTTTAGAGGTATTCCTCCTTTTTTGATATTTTTTCCTAAAATTTTTGTAATTTTATTAGGTATGAAAATAGAATTAATAATAATTTTATTTTTAGTGAGTTTTTCTTTAATAAGAAGAATAGTTTATTTATTTTTAAGAAGAAAAATTTTTTTAGTAAAGAGTTTTTTTTTAAATCAAAAAAAAATAAATTTTATTATATTATTATTAATTTTATTGATATTAATAAATTTAATTTTTTTTTTTTAAAAAATTAAAGATTTTAAGTTAAAAAAACTAATTACCTTCAAAGTAAATATTAAAGAATTTTAAATCTTA